GCTTACTATTTCTAAGATTATCAAAAGCCCTTTTTATAGTCATAGACAAAATAAAGTCAATTTTATTTTGTTTTGTTTTATTAATCCTTTCTTGATTTGTTTCATTATTGTTAATGTATTTATCATTATCAATAATTTTTTTTGTTGATTGGATAAAAAGTTGTAGAGGGATTCTGCGCATATTAATGATACATAGAAAGATCTCTATGTATATTTTTTCAATGAAAAATTTAACTAATAATTCAATATTTTTTATTTTTAATATTTTCAAAATTTTTTGGGATGATTCTGCATTATTAATTTTATTTTTTTTCATTATTTCTATTTCATTTCTGATTGTCTTTCTTCTATCAATCCTATGTTTCATTTCTTCTTCTACCTGTGAATAATTTGTCCAACCTGTAGATCGAATTTGACTAAGTGATTCATGAATTATCTGATTGCTGATTATGGAATCCTTTTCTGTTTGAGTTTCACTTGATTCATATATTTCTCTCGGTAGAAATAATGGAATTTTATTTCCTTTTAAAAGTTCTTTTATTTTTTGTTTTATAAAGAAAAATGCTTTTGCTTCTTTCTTTTTTATTTTTTTTAAAATTCTTCGAACTCTAAAATTTAATTTTCTGATTTCGACTTTATAGTCTATATCTTTAAAAATGGGTTCAAAAAAGGAAGGTGTTTTTCGAGGAGGACCAAAAGGATGTTCCGTTTCCATTCCCAAAATTGTTAAAAAACAAGAATCAAAATCCTCTTGTTGCTTTAGATCTCTATCAGAATCATAGAGTCTTAGCTTAGATCTGTGCCAAGGTTTCAAATGAAAAGGATATAGGATTTTTATCTGAAAACCTCTGCTTAACCAATTTTTAGGAAATTTTGTTTTGGAGAATTGAAGACCATTAGAGCTGCATTTTAGATAAATTTCTCTATTCCAATCTCGGAAATCCTCATCCCATTCCGGAGATTGCCGTAATAAAATACGGACAATATTCTTAGCTATTATCAATAAAGGTAATTTAATATATTTTCTAAAAGTTGATTGAGCTAGTAACAGAATACCTCTTGTTTTGTGTCCATGTGGAATGGTCTCCCAGAATTCCATTATGTTTTCCTGGTTGTTTCTTTTTGGGGGGGATTGTTTATTTAAAATTTCGAATTCTGACTTTTTACCCAACCGATCTTTAATATTTAAAAAAAGTTTGATTAGGTCGGATATAGGAAAAGGGAAATCTTGCTTTTTTTCCAAAAAAAGCGGGGAATGAGGATTTCCTTGATACGGTCCCCAAATAACCAATTTACGCCTTTGAGCGCGCATAGATCCTTTGATTACGGATCGACGAAAATCTGGTTCTTCCAAATAACTTATAAAACCCAAATATTTATTTTTAAATTTTTTATCAATATTAGAATTATCAATATTAGAAGTAGAATTATTTAAATTAGACTGTTTCAAAGTTTCTAAAGTTCGTCTCGAACGATTTAAAAAATTTATATATTTATATTTTCTTGTTCGAAGCTGGTGTCCCAGCCCTTGTATTATGCCTTGTTCTTTTCGTCGTTTTTTAAAATTTTGGTGTAACTCGTTTATTAATTTGTATGACCATCGAGGGGGTTTTTTACCGATTTCGTTTATTCCACTAGAGTTTTTTTGACCTCTAAGTTTAGCTATAATTGTGGTCCATAAAAAAATGAACCGATTTTTTAAATCAATTTGGGCTTGGATTTTTTCTAATTTCTGTTCATAGTCTGGAGAATTAGGATCTATTTTATGTTCATATTCTCGAGAATTAGGATAGGGAAGAAGGCTATAATGAATTTTATTTAGTTCATATGTTTTTGCGCAATTTTCTATCGAAATTTGATTTATGATTGAAGATGAAAACAATTTATTGATTCTTCCACGATACATCCCAGTCAAAAAGGGATCATCCATTTTAACTAGGTAATTCTTTTTGTTAACTAGGCAATTCTTTTTTTTTTCAGTCTCAACATTACACAATCTAGTCTTTGTTTCAAGTATGTTTATAGAAAGAAATACTGTCTCTAAAGCCTCAATTCTATTTATAAATTCATTATTTAAGTTGTTATTTTTCTCTTTATTGGTATAAAGCCACTCGGTGTATAGTGCATCAGCGGAGAGTTTTTCTAATGTAGACAACGATATCCTTCTTGCTATCATTTCCCCAAAAGTTGACAAACTGGGAGGGTATGTAAAAGATATTCTTTTTTTTCCATCACTTTGACATGTATAAAAAAAATATTGTGACGTTTCTTTTCTTACAGACAATTTTTTATTTATTTTTCTTATGTATCGTAATGGACGATTCCATCGATTATAATCGAAAAAAAAGGTCAGAATAGGTTTTTCAAACAAAGAAAAGGATTTTTCTTCATCTTTTTTGCCAAGTATTTCTAAATAAAAATCTTCTTGATTCTCATACATATAAGAAAGCGGTGTATTGTTTTGAAGCTTCGCTTGGTTCATTTTCTCGAGGTTGTTCAG